CGCAATTCGACATAGATTCAAGATATTTCATCGAATCATCATGTGATGAATAGATTATATTATACTTGTCCCTGAACTAAATTATTATAGAAATCTAAAAATTTTTAGATAACTTCTTGGCCCCTCTTCTCTTTTTTTGTGTTTGTTAATTTCCATAGTGCGAGTCCCTTTTTATTTTCTGACGGACGAACCACTCCCTAAAAGAATCCTATCTTCCGTATTATTTCTATCTATTTTTTTATTAATATTCTTTTTATCTTTTTTTTTTTTGATTTTAAAAATTTATTCTATTTCTATTAATTATTATTAATTAATAATAGAAATAGATAATAGAAAATAAGAAGTATTATTATTATACTTTCTAATAAATTATTCTTATTTATTGACAATTAGAATAACCTATTCGTACAATGGGCATCATATGATTCTGATGGACGTTGGGCAAATAAGCCCCTATCGTCTAGTGGTTTAGGACATCTCTCTTTCAAGGAGGCAGCGGGGATTCGACCTCCCCTGGGGGTAGGGTACTACAAAAGGAGGTTGATCATGGATTACCAATAAACCTCAAATGGGTTTTCCTGGGTCGATGCCCGAGCGGTTAATGGGGACGGACTGTAAATTCGTTGGCAATATGTCTACGCTGGTTCAAATCCAGCTCGGCCCAACAATTCGCCAATATACCATGAGATGATATAACCCCCCTGTCCTTCAGAAATACCCGATACGGAGGAATAAAAAAGAATCAAAATTTCTGCTAGATCCCTTATTTCCCTGGGATTGTAGTTCAATTGGTCAGAGCACCGCCCTGTCAAGGCGGAAGCTGCGGGTTCGAGCCCCGTCAGTCCCGACAGATTCAATAAGTACATCAATCAGCTTTCCTTTTTCTGTTAACGGGGGAACAAGAAGAAAAATTTCATTCCCAAAGGGGTTCTTTTTTCTTTCCTTTTTCGTTTCGCCCTTCTCATCAAACAACTAGATAGGAGAATTTTCGTTACTTCAACTAGGACTCATTGGTAGTAGAAAGACATATGTAGATTAGTACAATTGATGGAGCAATATAGTCAGTATTCCAAGAGAGACTGAGTCTGCTTTTTCGATGGAATAGAGGACTATATGTTTCTCAAGCGCACATACAAAAAAATGGAATTCCTTTCGTGTACAATACAAAACAAAATGAATTTAACAGAATTCCCCTGATAGAATACTTTTCCGGCTTAAAAAATAGCCCCTTCCGGCTCTGTTTTTGTTTGTGTAACCTCAATTACGAATGTGAAATTGAAAAAATCTCTTTCATTCAAAAGTACTTTTTGAGTGGGCTGGGAATCCTATTTTGGATTCAGTATGGATAAAACGTCTTCTTATGTTATACTATTCAATTCGCGACGACGAATTGATTTGATAGCTCAGATATTGTTATTCATGATATTGATCTGATTTAAGATCATTGAGAGGTAATTCATTCATTGAATTTACCGGCGAAAGATTTATCATCTCTATGGGATTAAATCCCGAGTTATTGTGAAGTAAAAAAAAGATGAGATTATGGAAGTAAATATTCTTGCATTTATTGCTACTGCGCTGTTCATTCTAGTTCCTACTGCTTTTCTGCTTATCATTTATGTAAAAACAGAAAGCCAAAATCAAAATAAAAAGGATTAATTAATTTGAATGAAACTTGACTTCTGAGTTCTTATCAACGATTGAAGAAAAAAGGAAAATGATTCCAAGATTCCAATTTCATGTCTTAAAAGAAATGAGCGGATTATAATCGACAGTATTCTATCAGATCCGATACTATAGTATAGTAAGAAAGAAATATAGATTTCTTTCTTACTATCTATTAGTGTTATTGTAGTGTATAAAGTTCTACTTCTTCAATTTAAATGCAATAATTGTTTTACTTTAGATAATTGTCTTACTTTATAGTTCTACTTTATAGATTTCTTATTCTTTGCAATCTTAGTTTCGTGATCTATCGAAAGAATCAAATCAAAGAAGGAAAAAGCATTATGAGCATTAACATATATATATATATATTAAAGAGTAGTAATCTTTTTTCTAGCATTTCAAAGAAAAAATGGATTGATCCATTGACAGGAGTTCTATGGGCACTTCTTCGGATTTTGAAAGGGAATAAATAATAAACCTCGCCGATTATTAATGCTTGAACCCTGATATTAAGATATGAAATGAGTCGATAAAGTAGAAATTCCATTTCGCAAATCATAAAAGAATATCGTTAAGTGCGCGCAATATGTGACTCGCCCAAGGCAAGATCTTATTATGCATAGCATATCGTTAGACAACGACTACGTCTATATTTTTGCTCATAGAAAGCGCGTATACACTTCAAAAATCATTTTTTGAGCAGTAAAAGTAAAGAGGGAAACAAAAAAGGGAGGTCAGGCCTTCTTCAGTATCTATCTCCAATTATGGTAAGAGCCCGTTCATTGAAATAGAAAATTTAGGAAAAATTTTGTTGGACTAAAATTCCAATAATATGTATCCCTTTCCTTTCGAGATACAAACATGAGAATCATTGAAATATATCTTTCATTGAAAGAATTTTAGTCATATAATACATTACTCCACTAGAATCCAATATAATTCCGAACTGAATATATTTTTTGAAGAATACAAAATGCGGTGCAGAAGGATCTCTAAAACAATTGATACGGTTTGATTCCTCAATCAATTAGTAGTACCTTTAGAGTCCACTTCTTCCCCATACTACGAGTGAAAGGGAAAATGTAAAGACTACCATTAAAGCAGCCCAAGCGAGACTTACTATATCCATGTGAATTATGTCCCCTATCTTCTATGAAGGAATTATTCCATTATTGCTCATTAATAATAGTGGAATCAACGGCGCAGAGTCAAAAGGGGACTCTGACCGAACACTGTTGATGAACCAATCTAATAAATCCACTTCTACTAAATTCCTATAGGACTTATAATTGGGAAAGACTAAACAAAAGTAAAATAGGCAATGACATCTCAAGGGAATGTTACTAATGGAACATATATAGGAATAATAAGGCTTATTCTTTTTGCCCTTTTTTATATCTATAGAAGTAACTGAAATTCTCCATTCAGTCTAATCAGGCCTAATATTGAATGTGAACACTCAGAGATTCTTGTGAGTCTGTATATATATAAAGTAATTCTTATATTTTCTATTTATTTATATTTTTTCTATTTAAGGGCTCTTCCGGTCTTTATACAACTAAACTACTAATTTAATTAGATTTCGTATCCGTCTATCCAACGGAATTCAAGACCCAGCCAGTAGACACTACATTAGTAGTATAATAGAAAGGAATCGGGAAGTCGTGATAGCCCTTCTACCATTCGAATCTTTAATCCTAGATGCAAAGATTTACAATCTTTTAGAAAACCTCCAGACCGAATGCACAATCCGTTTCAGCTGCCGGGGAAAAATTCGTTGAGTTATATATCAACAGAGCAGAATAAGAGATTTCGAGTCTTTTATTGATCAGGCGACACCCGGATTTGAACTGGGGAAAAAGGATTTGCAGTCCCCCGCCTTACCACTCGGCCATATCGCCAAAACTATACAAAAAAATAGACGAAATTTTTCCCACTTAGGGTTGGATTACGGAACTTCTTTTTTTGTACTTGTATCTTGAATCCTGTTTTTCTTAATTTCATTCTTTTCCGAAAAGAAGCCCTTTCCTCTTTTTGATTTTTGATTGGATTTGATCCACCCCTTCGACGGATTGTATAGTATCTCAAAACCTACAATGCCTAAAAACTTCCCCTCACTTTTATATTGAAAAGTCAAATGTGGGTTTTCAGTCACAAAAGAAAAAGTTGATAACAAATTTGAACCATTAACTATTGACTCCTGGCTGCGAATTCATGAATAAGTCTTTGATTTGAATAGCAAATAGTGTTTTCCTAATGACACAAGAAAATCAAAATTGATACATAACAAATCGGTGTTTATTCAGTCATTTTTTCTTTTCAATAAAAAATCCTTCTCAATTTCAATTATAACAATATATATGAGTCTATGTAAACCCCAGAACATAAATTGTTACACAGATATCTAATTGGTTATCTTATTTCTATATATATTAAACCCCAGTTTCTATATCTATATATCTATATATACTATTCTATATATATAGATATATAGATATCTATATCTTATATATCTATATATATATTTGCCTGTACCTATTTAATAAATACAACCCCTCTTCTACTACACTTCACAATCCCCCCCCTATGCTAAGAATTCTACGGAAAAATAGGTCAAAATGCCTCTCTTCTCTGTGAATCCTTTTTTTTGAACAATGGAATCTATAAAAGTGATTTAGTACTAAAAAATCCACTCTATATTGTTTCTGAGTTTTCTGTTTTTATCTTAGCGAAAAGATCAACTGCTGAATCCATTGAGTTTTTCTGGTATTCAAGCAGATTGGACTATGTAATATCATAATAATGGTAGAAATTGAATCTCTTTTGATATTCTCTACAAAATTCCATAATATAGTAAGTCCAAGTGGCAGAATTCTGTTTCTAGAATTGTTTTATCAATTCCTTTCCATTTGGATCTGTTTCTCAAATTCGAATTTGAGTAGAAAATTTTCTTTATTCCTCCGTTCATACGTATTTCATACATTCTATTCCAGATATGGAGTTGTGTTCAATTTCATGTGATTCAGTAAACATAATAAAAATTCCATCATTGCTAGATCATCTATATGATTCCATGAAGAATGAGCGAAGAATGGGATTTTTTGAGAAATGGGAAATGAAAAATGCTTCGAGACGGAAATGAGGGAATGTCTACAATACCTGGGTTTACTCAGATACAATTTGAAGGATTTTGTAGGTTCATTGATCAGGGCTTGAGGGAAGAGCTTTATAAGTTTCCAAAAATTGAAGATACCGATCAAGAAATTGAATTTCAATTATTTGTGGAAACATATCAATTAGTGGAACCGTTAATAAAAGAAAGAGATGCTGCG